AAGACTATATTACGCCCAATTTCTATGAAATTCAAGATGCTCATTAATTGATAAAAAACCCCTTTTTTACTTAATACGACGCGACTCCAGATTTCATTTGAATTTCAATCAATGAGCATCTTGGCATTCCCCTTCTAGATAAAACAGAGTAACTGGACTTTCATTCGTATTGTGGAGGGAGGGGCTACAACAAAAAAAGGCTCTCATTGCTCTTCCCCAATTAGGAAGATATCATAGAATATAAATTTCGTATGAGCAGAAACAATAGTAGGATGACTCAAAAGAATTATGCGCCTTGAACTTTGTACCGCGCACATCACTTAGTGGGAACCCCAGAAAGTAACTTGCGCAAGAGTGACAAAAAAATAGGAAATTTGAAAGAAAAGACAGAAGAGACAAAATGAAGAAATGCGAAATGAGAAGAATCGGAGTTGATTTGTACTGTGTCTGAAATACATCCTTTCTATTCTTATCCTTCGACTCTTTGAGTGAATCCTTTTAGCTAATTTTTCTTTTTTTTTTTAACTATTAGGTTTGAGATATATACGAAAATTTAACATACTTTTGCAATAAGAAAAGTATGAAAAGAGAGGAAAAAAAGAAAAATGAAAAATAAAGTAAAGAATGTCTATCCCGATCCGTCTCAACGAATTCATTATTCACGTGTCAGGAACCAGATTTGAACTGGTGACACGAGGATTTTCAGTCCTCTGCTCTACCAACTGAGCTATCCCGACCATTTCCCGTACATCATCCTAGCAGAGTACTTATATCTATGTCAATGAAAATAACTAAAAAATTAAATTTGAACAAATTGGACCTAGCCCCTGAAATTATTAGATCTTCAAAAAGAAGACTTTTTTTGTAAATGTAAGGAAAATATATGGACTATGAATGATTCAATAACGGAGATTTATTGAACATATATGTTCATATCGTACTATACAAAACAAATGAGATTGGATTGGAAGAAGATACGAGGATTTATATTCGTATCCATTTGTGAAAGAACAGAGTGAATGAAATGAAAAAGATATTTCATTTTGTTTAAACTGAGCCATTGATGAAAAAAAAAAAAAGAAAGAGGATGAGGATAAATAAAGAGCGAGGAAGGGAAGTAAAATGGGCTTTTTATTGGGGATAGAGGGACTTGAACCCTCACGATTTAAAAATTCGACGGATTTTCCTCTTACTATAAATTTCATTGTTGTCGGTATCGACATGTAAAATGGGACTCTCTCTTTATTCTCGTCCGATTAATCTTCAAAAGATCTATCAAACTCTGGAATGAATCATTTGATCACTGAATATTCAAATTCAATTTTTTTTTTCAACTAAAATTGGAATTGAAATAACTCTTCAATTTTTCATATATTTTTTGATCTCTATCATTCTAATTAATAGAGAATAGAAAGAATAGAAAGAGAGGGTTTCTATAGATCCTTATCTCATACTATTACTCATATTAATAGTAATATAAATAAGAAATTAAAGAATAAAGAATATAGAACATCATATAGAAATATTCTTTAGAATAATTAGAATAATAGAATGAATAAATAGATAGATTATTCATCTAATTCTTATTAGAATCTAATAGAATATATAGAGAATAATAGAAATAGAAGATTTCTATTTTACTATATAGAGATACAGAATAGGATTCGATAGAAGATTTGGGTTGTGATTCATCATTTACTATGTCAGTATGTATACGTACGCATTAGGTATATAAGGTTATCCTTTTTGTCATTTCGATAGAAAGGATTTTAGCTACTAACGTAACGTAATCAATACGTAGTCAATTTCATTCGTTAGAACAGCTTCCATTGAGTCTCTGCACCTATCCCTTTTTATTCTGATTTTCCATCGTTTTTTCTCAAAACAAACAAAACAAAGATTTGGCTCAGGATTGCCCTTTTTTAGTTCCAGGGTTTCTCTGAATTTGGAAGTTACCACTTAGCAGGTTTCCATACCAAGGCTCAATCCAATCAAGTCCGTAGCGTCTACCAATTTCGCCATATCCCCTTCTTTTTAGACAAGGATCCAGTTGTAATTCCATCCACCTCTTTCATTTATCTTGGCACTCATTAGGTAATGATTCCTATATTGAAAAAGTTTATGCTGCTATTTTCTTTTTTTGCCCACCCTCTAATTCTATATTATATCATTTCATCTCTATTGGATGAACCCTATTTGTTTTCAATACGAAATGATTCTATCATTGATGTATCCGCAATTCAATATGGATAGATATATCCCACATCTCTATATATGCCTTTCCTCCTCCTTAATTTTTACAGTGCAGTTTGTAATAGTGGAACGGTCGATATTCCTTCTTTTTTTTTTCATTTTGAATTCTCATTTCATTGATATATTGATATTTATTTTCATATATATTTTGATAGGATACATATCCTAATATAATACATCAATCATACATATCCTATATATAGATATAGGAATATTGAATATGGAATTGAATATCTATTTCTATTTA